TTTGTATCTCCATTTTTCTTACCTTAATAGATGCGAAATCCAATTGATTTACGAATAATAATTATTAATTCTAATTAGAATCTAATTATAAGAAAATATATGTGTATATGTAAACCCCAGAACAGTGTAAACTCCAGAACAAAAATTGTTATATGTGGATACCGAGCCCGGGGCTATTTCTTATGCACATATCCCTAATATAGGATCATCGTGCTTGAATATTTCATGAAAAGAGGATAGACATTATGATAGAGTGCGACCTAACCTAGGTTGCACCAAGTTCAATTATGATAAAAGATGTAATATACGGATAACTAGATAGTTATCTAGTTATATTGGCATGTACTTCCTAAAGACTAAAGATTACTCCTATGACTATATACGTACGCAATTCTATTGTATTTTCGAAATTCTACTACCAAAAAAAGATTTGCGAATTCTTTTTTGAACATTCAATTGCGTGTGCTAAAAAAAGGTAAACTCTATGCTGTTCCTGATTCTTCTGTTTTTACCTCATTCATAGATAGCAGATTAAATCCCGAATTCATTGATTTTTTCTTTTTTTGTACCCTGATCATAATATCATAATAAAAGAATTAGGTAGAAATTTTAAATTGTATCAATTTTGATATCCGATAAAAGACTCCATCAGCCTAAGTGACAGAATTTTTCCTAGGAATGCTTTATCAATTTCCATTTTTTTCTATTTGTACCTGGCTCAAGATAAAATTCAAATTCTAACTTGCATCAAAAATGCCCTCCATTTCTCTGTCTTGCTTCCGTTCATACGTATGATATATATGGATGGAGTTGACTAAAATTTTATGTGATTCAGTAAACAGAATATCCATTCCATCATTGCTAGATCATCGATCAATAGTAAGCCAAGCCAATAATGGGATTTTTTCAATAAAGAGGAAACTTCAGATTACGATGCTCCAGAATGGAAATGAGGGAATGTCCACAATACCTGGATTTAGTCAGATACAATTTGAGGGATTTTGTAGGTTCATTAATCAGGGCTTGACGGAAGAATTTCATAAGTTTCAAAAAATTGAAGATAGAGATCAAGAAATTGAATTTCAATTATTTGTGGAAACATATCAATTAGTAGAGCCCTTGATAACAGAAAGAGATGCTGTGTATGAATCACTCACATTTTCTTCTGAATTATATGTACCCGCGGTCTTAATTTGGAAAACCGGTAGAAATATGCAAGAACAAACCGTTTTTATTGGAAACATCCCTATAATGAATTCATTTGGAACCTCTATAGTAAATGGAATATACCGAATTGTGATCAACCAAATATTGCAAAGTCCCGGTATTTACTACCGTTCAGAATTGGAACATAACGGAATTTCTGTCTATACCAGTACTATAATATCGGATTGGGGGGGAAGGTCGGAATTAGAAATTGATAGAAAAGCAAGGATATGGGCCCGTGTAAGTAGAAAACAAAAAATATCTATTTTAGTTCTATCATCAGCTATGGGTTCGAATATAAGAGAAATTCTAGATAATGTTTGTTACCCTGAGATTTTCTTGTCTTTCCCGAATGATAAAGATAAAAAAAGGATTTGGTCAAAAGAAAATGCTATTTTAGAGTTTTATCAACAATTTGCCTGTGTAGGGGGGGATACGGTATTTTCTGAGTCCTTATGCAAGGAATTACAAAAGAAATTTTTTCAACAAAGATGTGAGTTAGGAAAGATTGGTCGACGAAATATGAACCGTAGACTTAATCTTGATATACCCCAAAACAATACATTTTTGTTACCACGAGATCTATTGGCTGCTGTAGATCATTTGATTGGAATGAAATTTGGAATGGGTACACTTGACGATATGAATCACTTGAAAAATAAACGTATTCGTTCTGTAGCAGATCTATTACAGGATCAATTCGGATTGGCTCTTGTTCGTTTAGAAAATACGGTTCGAGGAACTATATGTGGAGCAATCAGACATAAATTGATACCGACTCCTCAAAATTTGGTAACTTCGACTTCATTAACAACTACTTATGAATCGTTTTTTGGTCTACACCCTTTATCTCAAGTTTTGGATCGAACTAATCCATTGACACAAATTGTTCATGGGCGAAAATGGAGTTATTTGGGTCCTGGAGGATTGACGGGGCGAACTGCTAGTTTTCGGATACGAGATATCCACCCAAGTCACTATGGACGTATTTGTCCAATTGACACGTCCGAAGGAATCAATGTTGGACTTATTGGATCATTAGCTATTCATGTGAAGGTTGGTTATTGGGGATCTATAGAGAGTCCATTTTATGAATTATCTGAGAGATCAAAAGAGGCACAGATGTTTTATTTATCACCAAATAGAGATGAATATTCTATGGTAGCAGCAGGAAATTCTTTGGCCTTGAATCGGGGTATTCAAGAACAACAGGTTGTTCCAGCTCGATATCGTCAAGAATTTCTGACTATTGCATGGGAAGAGATTCATCTTAGAAGCATTTTTCCCTTCCAATATTTTTCTATTGGAGCTTCCCTCATTCCTTTTATTGAGCATAATGATGCGAATCGAGCTTTAATGAGTTCTAATATGCAACGCCAAGCAGTTCCCCTTTCTCGGTCCGAGAAGTGCATTGTTGGAACTGGGTTGGAAGGTCAAACGGCTCTAGATTCGGGGGTTTCAGCTATAGCTGAACGCAAGGGAAAAATCATTTATACTGATACTCAAAAGATCATTTTCTCAAGTAATGGGAATACTCTAAGCATTCCTTTAGTTATGTATCAACGTTCCAACAAAAATACTTGTATGCATCAAAAAACTCAGGTTCAGCGGGGTAAATACATTAAAAAGGGACAAATTCTAGCGGGTGGTGCGGCTACAGCTGGTGGGGAGCTTGCTTTGGGAAAAAATGTCTTAGTAGCTTATATGCCATGGGAAGGTTACAATTTTGAAGACGCAGTACTAATTAGCGAACGTCTGGTCTATGAAGATATTTATACTTCTTTTCACATCCGGAAATATGAAATTCAGACTTATGTAACAAGCCAAGGTCTCGAAAGAATCACTAAAGAGATCCCGCATTTAGAGGCTCGTTTACTCCAAAATTTAGACAGAAATGGAATTGTGATGCTGGGATCTTGGATAGAAACAGGTGATATCTTAGTAGGTAAATTAACACCTCAGACAGCGAGCGAATCATCATATGCCCCGGAGGATAGATTATTACGAGCTATACTTGGCATTCAGGTATCCACTTCAAAAGAAACTTCTCTAAGACTACCTATAGGGGGAAGGGGCCGAGTTATTGATGTTAGATGGATCCATAGAAAAGGGGTTTCCAATTCTAATCCAGAAAGGATTCGTGTATATATTTCACAGAAACGTGAAATCAAAGTAGGTGATAAAGTAGCTGGAAGGCATGGGAATAAGGGTATAATTTCTAAGATTTTGTCTAGACAAGATATGCCCTATTTGCAAGATGGAACGCCCGTTGATATGGTATTCAACCCATTAGGAGTCCCCTCACGAATGAATGTGGGACAGATATTTGAATGTTCGCTCGGGTTAGCGGGGGATCTGCTAAAGAAACATTATAGAATAGGACCTTTTGATGAGAGATATGAGCAAGAGGCCTCAAGAAAACTAGTGTTTTCTGAATTATATGAAGCCAGTAAGAAAACAAAAAATCCATGGGTATTTGAACCCGAATATCCGGGAAAAAGCAGAATATTTGATGGAAGAACAGGAGATCTTTTTGAACAACCTGTTTTAATAGGAAAGTCCTATATCCTAAAATTAATTCATCAAGTTGATGATAAAATCCACGGACGTTCCAGTGGGCATTACGCACTTGTTACACAACAACCCCTTAGAGGGAGGGCCAAACAAGGGGGACAAAGAGTAGGAGAAATGGAAGTTTGGGCTCTAGAGGGATTTGGTGTTGCTCATATCTTACAAGAGATGCTTACTTATAAATCTGATCATATTAGAGCTCGTCAAGAAGTGCTTGGTGCTACGATTATTGGAGCAACAGTACCTAAGCCAGAGGGTGCTCCAGAATCTTTTCGATTGCTCGTTCGAGAACTACGATCTTTGTCCCTGGAACTGAATCATTTCCTTGTATCTGAAAAGAACTTCCAGATGGATAGGAAGGAAGCTTGATCTCAATGAATAAGAATTTCTATTCTATGATCGACCAGTATAAACATCAACAACTTCGAATTGGACCAGTTTCCCCTCAACAAATCAGGGCTTGGGCAAAAAAGATTCTACCCAATGGAGAGATAGTTGGAGAGGTGACAAAACCCTATACTTTTCATTATAAAACTAATAAACCGGAGAAAGATGGATTGTTTTGTGAAAGAATTTCTGGACCCATAAAAAGTGGGATTTGTGCTTGTGGAAATTACCGAGGGATTGGGACTGAAAAAGAAGACCCGAAATTTTGTGAAGAATGCGGGGTGGAATTTGTTGATTCTCGGATACGAAGGTATCAAATGGGATACATCAAACTGACATGTCCAGTGACTCATGTGTGGTATTTGAAACGTCTTCCTAGTTATATTGCGAATCTTTTAGATAAGCCCCTTAGGGAATTAGAGGGCCTAGTATATTGCGATGTGTGATTTGATCGAAATTTTCATTTGACAGATTTGGACTGAGAAACTGTCATCCCATTTAATCTTATTGGGATGCCCCCGGCTCTGACATGTATCTTGGGAGGAGGAACATGAAGCTCAGAATTATGGGTGCATTTAAGATTGAAAAATGGAAGAAAGGGGGAATTGATCCATGGTCGATTCCGTAACAGATAATATAGGAATAGTTAGTTATACCTCGTGAAAAAAGACTTTTTGTGGAATTATACATTCCATTTCTTTGAGAAAGAAATTTTGTTCAGGCAAGCGCAAGCTAATATGGCATGGTTACGGGAGCTTATCTATCGCATATATGCTTCAAGGGATATCATGACACATAACCATCGAGGTGAGTAGAGACCTAAAAAGATCGAATGG